ACTTGAAGAAGCTATTTAAGTTCTACATCAAAAATTCTACAATACTCCGAACTCTTTTTTTTTTCTTTTTATTTGACACTTCCCTTATGGATTGTCAGGTCAGATTTTTTCATTTTGGGTCAATTAAATTAAAATTCGATTAGATAGATCTTAAGTTTTCAAATTTAACAAAGTTTGTTACTTGAACAAGTGAAGTATCTGAGTTATATTATATACAACTGTGAGTTATAAGAACTTTTTAATTAAAATTAGATATTAGATATATAATATACGTTTATATATCTATATATAATTAAAAGTTAAAATTATATATTTCCTAAATTTCTAATTATATACGACATTAACATTATATAATATATAGAGAATTATTATAGAATAGTCTATTCATAATTGATAGAATCATATACTACATATAATATGAATTATAAAATACATAGAATATTCAAATATAAAATACATAGAATATTCAAATATAAAATACATAGAATATTAAAAAGAAACTCAATTTAAATAGAAAATAACACCTATATTCTAGTAATAGAAATAGAAATTGACCTCATTTATTGTAATTGTAGTGGTGTTTTTGTTGCTTCAAAAACAATGGAATTTCAAATACCAATAAAAAAATCAATGAATTTCTGAATAATTCATGGGAAAAAAGAGTAATGGCCCAGCTAGGGACTAGCCAGGCCGGGTGAATAAAATAAAAACGTATGAAAAAGGTATTTTTTCTATTGGAGATATCCCTTTTGAGTTATTATCATTATAGAAATTGGATTGTTGTTCAAGTGTGAAATCAGATTGATAGGTATCTTCTTTACCTTTATCTTATATACTTATCTTATTTTTTTTTTTATATAATATATATATGAATTTATGGAGTATACCTATATACTTTAGTTATATACTTAGTATTAATATCTTATTCTTAATTTTGATATATCTTTCTTAATTTAGATTTTAGTAGTTTATTTCATAGTCATTTTTTTGTTTATATTATTATAAATTCTAATATAATAATATTAATAATCTTATTATTACTAAATATATGTTAGAATAACAATAACTCTTAAATATATTTATTAATTTTTTATTAAATAATGATATATAATTTGAATATGTAATAGAAATTTCTATTTATAATCTATAGAATTATATTTAAACATATCTAGTTTATACATATTTATATAGAAATATATACAAAATTTATATACAAATAGATCATTTTCAATTATAATAAAATACAAATTTATATTTTACATAGAAATAAAAAAAAAAATTAATATTAATTAAATTCAGTAAATTAAGTCCTATTTTATATCTAAAAAAGGTAAGATTTTTATCAATGAATTACTATAGTAAAGTATTTTAAGTACTACATAAAGATAAAAAATCCTAATTCCAAATTAGGAGAGATGGCTGAGTGGACTAAAGCGGCGGATTGCTAATCCGTTGTACGAATTATTCGTACCGAGGGTTCGAATCCCTCTCTCTCCGTTTTCTCATGACTTGATACCTTTTAATTCAAAAATATCCACCCTTTGTTTGTGATATTTTATCATAGTTAAATTATGGAATTTTTGAATAATATTTAGAAAAAGCAAGGAGAAATCAGAAAAATATCTTTTTTATTCCTCGCGCCCGGGATTACGTCCTGGATCATTAGATAAAAATCCGAAGATGAAGAGAGAAACAAAGAATATCACTACTGTGTAAACGAAAAGTTTGAGAGTAAGCATTACACAATCTCCAAGATAGGATCATTTTTGGGGTAAAAGGGAATAGATTATCCATTTGAGTTATGTAACACATGTATTATTTGGGCATGCCAAGAAAAAAACTATGAAAAAAGAAAGAACAATACTTAATTTTATTAAGTATAGTATTAAGTTAAGTGTTTTTTCTACAAAAACTGAATTTTCAAACTCATGAATGCATTTTAAATTAAGATTATGACTTGTTCGTTACCGAAAAGGTTATTCTAATATTTACTCTAATATTAACAATAAAGTATTGTGTAAAACAAAAGCTAATAAATAAAGTACTTCCTCACTGGAAGAGCGGCCTGAATGGCGAAATGGACTGATCCAAACTTATCGCTCTTTTTATCCAATATACTAGAATTCAAATATTTTTTATGAGGATGTATAAACTAAGATTGCTATTACGTTATCAATTATTATTAGAATCTTTTTTAGCAAATAAATCATGAATTTTTTCAGTAGAGTTTTAATAACTTTATCGAAAACTTACAGCAGCTTGCCAAACAAATGCTAAGAGAAAGAAAAATACAGGTATAACGGGCATAATGTCTACGATTGGATTGAAAATCGCATAAGCCTCAGGCAATTTTCCGAAGAAAACACCACTTGAAGAAAGAGCAGAATTAAGACAGATACAGATTAAATTGAAAAATATATTAAGCATAACAAAGATGTGTTTTTAGAGATAATTAAATTTTTATTGAATAATGGATATAAGGAAATTTTAATAAGGGAGGTAAGTAATAAGTCAAAAATCCTTCTTTTTCTTTGATTTGAACTCCCCCAAAAAATCCAAATCAAAAATCCTTACATTTTCAAATGAGAATACAAGGAATTATACTTTCATACAATATCTTAATTGAATTCTATGTAATGATCAATGAATTTACATTTTATTTTAGATCTACAGCTATTGAATACTAGAATACCGTAAAGAATTACAGAATTACCCTATCTATAGATATTTTCTTTTTTTTATTCTCATATTGTCTTGAATGAAATCTGTAATTGACGAATGTCGCACAATACAATAATAATACTGATTATTATCAAATAGAAATCTAAATGGGGCGTCGCCAAGTGGTAAGGCAACGGGTTTTGGTCCCGCTATTCGGAGGTTCGAATCCTTCCGTCCCAGATCCATTCTGCTACGCAGAATCAAAATGCAAAAAAACTTCTATACATTAAAAACTAAAGCAAGTGAATAGGGATTCGACGGTCCATGTATGTAAAGACTAAATCAAAGAATAGAGGTTTTTCGAGATAATTCTATTCTATGTTAATAAGGTCTTTTGGTTAACGTTAACCAAAAAAATATATCATTATTAAATAACATAATTGCCAAACTTAAATTCACATCATTACCAAGTGGACTTGGTAACAAATCCTCCTTTTATATAATAGATATTAAAATATCATACTCCTCCGGTTATGATTGATTCTTTTCTTTCATCTAATAAAAAAGAAAAACCTTAATTTTTTCTTACCTTTTAATCTTATCTTACCTTATATTAAGACATTTTATTTTTATATCCCCAGCAATAAACGACGTTTGGTTAGCTTTTTCAATCTATAGATCTGCTTTCAATTAAATTCAATTGGACATAGCCAAATTGATGTATCTAGTTTAGGTCTTTTTTTTTATCATTATTAATACAATACTTGTGAAGAATAAATGAAATTGAGTTTTTTTTGGAAAACATATTTACAGTTGGGGTTTGAATTAAAGTACAAGATAAGATTCTTTAATTAAACTCTTTTTATCAATTTATATGACTACTTGTCCTTGTCACTTGAAGAAATGCAGAAGAAATGCAAGTGTGATAAATGCATTTTATTGAGAAAGTATACTTCGGATTTTCTGAAGAATTTTAGGCAGTAGAATAGTTATACTTTTTTGTTTTGCTTAATAAATCGCTTTTTTGACTAAAATATTAGAAAAGAGGGGTTAATACTTGGATTTTTTTGTTTTTTTGCTGAGACTTCTCAGAATAAAGACTTTTTATTTTATTCTTAACTAAATTCAAAAAAGAAAAATAAATGGCTAAAATAAAAAAGTATGGACTAAAAACGACTGAGTCAATGACTATTCATGATTCCATATTGAATCAATTCCATCCCAGTTCGAAATAAGAGGAATGTTATGGTAAAACTTCGTTTGAAACGATGTGGTAGAAAGCAACGTGCGACTTGAAGGACGTGATCCTTTATGTGGATTCTTATATCCACCATTTTCTAAAGAAATGAAGATGCTCTTGGCTCGACATGGTTTGTTCTGTTTTACAAGGAACCCCATTTTGGGGGTTATAAGTAAATAGTACACGATGAAGCTCGAGTATCAAATAATGATTGATTTATCATATCGGGGGGACGAATCTAGGGTTAATGCCAATTAACAAGCTGGACTACTTTGTAAAACATATATTTTAAATTTCGAAATCGAAAAATTCAAATTCTAACAATTTGTATTTGAAATGAAAAAGTCAAACTTGTTGGCATTGGTAAAACTATTTCGATCAAAAGTGTATTACAAGGGAATGAATTTTTCGTATAATTTTTTCCTAGAAAGGGTATGTTGCTGCCATTTTCAAAGAAGTAGGATCACCGAAGTAATGTCTAAACCCAAGGATTTGATAAAGCAAATATTCAGGATTCCGGAACAAGTAAACACCATTTTCAACTGTCTCGACAATTCAATTATATCCAATTTAGGAATTGTAATAAAGAATCCAATTTAAACAGATTTCAGATGAGACAAACAAAAAGGGTTTAGAGACGACTCAATAAAAAATTCTAAGGATTTCTATTCGAATTCTTTCAAAGCTACCCAACTTGAGTTATGAGTACAAATGAATGAAGTTTCTTTTTTTCTTTATGGAAAAATAAAACAAATTAAATAATAGTATAATTCATTTCATGATTTTAGTTTTTTTAGAGATGTGTTTGCCATTATATTGTATCATTAGAGGACTATATTATGACATGACTATTGATTTTTTTTTTTAATATTTTTGAATTTAATTAATTTAAAACTATTAAGTTTAAATATATATTAACTAAAAAAAAAATTGACATTTTTTATTAAAATGAATCTTTTTAGTTTTAGAATCATTCTTTCTTGAGCCGTATGAGGAAAAAACCTCTTATACGTTTCTGCGGGGGGGGGCTTTGCTTACCTATCCCAATGAGCAATCTATCGAATCGTTGCAATTGATGTTCGATCTCGAAGAGAAGGAAGAGATCTTCGGAGAGTGGGTTTTTATGATCCGATAAAAAATCAAACTTATTCAAATGTTCCAGCTATTTTAGATTTTCTTGAAAAAGGGGCTCAACCTACAAGAACTGTTCATGATATTTTTAAGAAGGCGGAATTGTTTAAATAACTTTAAATTAATCAAAGAATTTAAAAATAGAAAAGTGCCTAATATCTAGGCACTAATATCCTTTATATCATCTAGCTTTGTAGTATTTTTCTTATCTTTTTATTTTTATATTGATACCCCTTTTCTTGTTTTAGCAATTAAAAAAAAGGAATTAATCCTTTTGTATGGTAGTTTTATTTTAGTGAATAAATAAACTTGATATATTCTTCACTTGTTCGTTATATTTTTCTAAAAATTTCTTATATATTTTAGGTTGTGCCAATCCAACACAAGTCTTTTTTTTTTTTTATTGGATTTGTTTTTATCTAATTAATATTGACAATGGTGTATTGAACAAATATAATTCGATTGTAAATAAATGGATCTCTTTATAACCATTCATATTTATATTGGTTATATTGGTTCAATTAAATTCTTACTGAATAACAATAACATTTTTTTTTTGAATTTAATTTAAATCAATTATATTTGATTAGTTTAGTTGTTTGTATTTAGATTGCGATTGTATCGACTCTTCAGATATTCTATTCATATATTATACAGGGTTGCTAACTCAACGGTAGAGTACTCGGCTTTTAAGTGCGGCTAGAATCTTTTACACATTTGGATGAAGTAACGAATTCGTCCAGACTATTGGTAGAGTCTATAAGACCACGACTGATCCTGAAAGGTAATGAATGGAAAAAATAGCATGTCGTAATAGTAATAAATTACTATAAATTACTAACGTAGAACTCTGAAAACAGGTCATTCTTACTGGATCGATACCTTTTTCGTAAGTAAGGGGACAAAATGAGTTCACATTAAATTCTTTGGTCAAGTGAATAAATGGATAGAGTTTTATGGCTCCAATTCTAGGAAAAGAAAAAGTGACGAGCTTATGTTCTTAATTTGAACGATTACCCGATCTAATCTAATTAGACGTTAAAAATAGATTAGTGCCTGATACGGGAAAGGATTCTCCTAGGGGTGAATCATTAATGACTTTTTTGAATCCTAACTATTATCCATTATAGGGTAGAGTGGAGATGAGTGTGTAAAAGAAAGAGCATACTGATAACTAAAATCAATTCCAAAATCAAAAGAGCGATTGGGTTGCAAAAATAAAGGATTTTTAACCTTTTTCTTGTTATGTTAACTAACATAAACTCATTTTATTGGGAAAGATAGGAAAAAAATCTAGCGATTGGACTCTCTTTTTTTGGGGGGTTACTTTTGTTTACTGTATGCATATTTTATATACATACTAGTTCTGACCATATCGCACTATGTATCATTTGATCACCCAAGAAAAGCTTCCTATCTCTTCTTCAAGTATAATTTTTCATGGAAAAATTCAAAGGATATTTACAAAAGGGTGGATTTAAACAACAACACTTCCTATATCCACTTCTCTTTCAAGAGTATATTTATGCACTTGCTCACGATCAGGGTTTAAATGTAAATGCATCAACTTTTAACGAACCCCCTGAAATCTCAGGTTATGGCAAAAAATATAGCTCATTACTTGTGAAACGGTTAATTACTCGAATATACCAACAGAATAGTTTTATCTATTCTGTCAATAATTCTAAGCAAAATAGATTCGTTGGACACAATAAGACTTTTTATTATAAAATGATATCAGAGGGTTTTGCTATTGTTGTAGAAATTCCGTTTTCACTGCGATTAGTATCTTCTCGCAAAGAAAAAAAAGAAATAACGAAATCTCAGAATTTACGATCTATTCATTCACTATTTCCATTTTTAGAGGATCAATTTTCACATTTAAATTATGTATCAGATATACTAATACCTTATCCGGTCCATCTAGAAATATTGGTTCAAATTCTACAATGCTGGATACAAGATGTTCCCACTTTACATTTATTACGATTGATTTTTCACGACTATAACAATGGGAGTAATAGCATTACTCCAAATAAATCTAGTTATGGTTTTTCAAAAGATAATCCAAGACTCTATAGGTTCCTATATAATTCTTATGTAGTCGAATGCGAATCCATATTTTATTTTCTTCGTAAATCATCCTCTTATTTACGATCAACATCTTTTGGACCCCTTCTTGAGCGAACACACTTCTATGGAAAAATGAAACATATTGGAGTAACTTCTTGTAATGATTTTCAGAAAACCCTATGGTTATTCAAGGATCCTTTCATGCATTATGTTAGGTATCAAGGAAAATGCATTATGGCTTCAAAAGGGACTCATCTTCTGATGAAGAAATGGAAATCTTACTTTGTGAATTTATGGCAATGTCATTTTCACTTTTGGTCTCAACCCAGTAGGATACACATAAACCAATTCCCCCATTTTTCTTTCTATTTTTTGGGTTATCTTTCAAGTGTACC